CATGAAGTGCTTCTTTAGGCGTTAAACTTCCATTTGTCCATATTTCGAGAAAAAGTATCTCTTGCCTTTCATTTCCATTTCCATAAGAATGCACACTATAATTCGCATTTCGAACAGGCATGAATACAGCATCTATGGAATAACTTCCGTCTTGAAAGTTTTTTGGCGGTTTTATACAATAGCCACGATTCCTCTCGATTTGTAATCCAATATGCAAATCAATTTGTTCCCGTAAGCTAGCGATATGTTGTGTATTATCAATGATTTCCACAGACGGCGGTAAGATGATGTCTTGAGCAGTTACATATCCAGGACCTTTGACACAAATAGATGCGTCACGAATTCCATATAAATTGCTTCTCAATACAATTTCTTTCAAATTCATTAAAATTTCATGTATTGATTCTTGAATACCCGTTATAGTAGAAAATTCGTGTGGTATTTTCTTAGATTTTGCGCGTGTGATACATGTCCCTTCTATTTCTCCAAGCAAAGCTCTTCGCATCGCAATGCCTATTGTGTCGGCCTGGCCTTTCATAAGTGGAGACAGAACAAAACGTCCATAATAAAGACGCTTATTGTCGGCTCTTGATTCAACACACTTCCACTGTAGTGTCCGAGTAGATATTCTTACTTTCTCTCGAACCATAATAATATTATTATTTTTTTTTTTTGATCAAATCATTGAATTATTTATTTCTCTTGAAATTTCTTCAATGTTTATTTGTTTATTCTTACACACGTCTTTTTTTAGGAGGCCTGCAGCCATTATGTGGCATAGGGGTTACATCCCGGACGAAACTTAATAGTATACCACTTCTACGAATAGCTCTTAATGCCGCATCTCTTCCTAGACCAGGACCCTTTATCATGACTTCTGCTCGTTGCATACCTTGATCCACTACGGTCCGGATAGCATTTCCTGCTGCAGTTTGAGCAGCAAATGGCGTCCCTCTTCTTGTGCCCCTGAATCCACAAGCACCTGCGGAGGACCAAGAGATCACCCGACCTCGTACATCTGTAACGGTCACAATAGTATTGTTGAAACTTGCTTGGACATGAATAACTCCCTTAGGAACTTTACGTGCATTTTTACGTGAACTAATACGTCCATTCTTGCGGGAGCCGATTCTTGGTAAAAGTTTTGTCATATTTTATCATCTCAAAAACAAAGTCTGAGGTCTATGGATATATCCATTTCGTGTCAAAATAGATTAGTTGTATATCGGATCCTTTAGAGAGTCTACGCTTAGAAAAATTATCCTTGTCTTTGTTTATGCCTCGGGTTGGAGCAAATTATTATAATTCGTCCCCGTCGACGTATTAGTCGACATTTTTCACAAATTTTACGAACGGAAGCCCTTATTTTCATATTTTTCATTCCTTTATTTTGAATATACATACTTTTTGTGAAGGAAATAAGTTTGATTCAATTTTGAAATCGTAAATTGTATTCCTATAAAATATAAAAAATAAAAGGAATGTTGAAGTTGAAAAAATTACCTACGAATTTTTGTTGGGGAGTCTATAAATTAGATGCTTTCTGGTCGAATCATAAGCACTTACTTCTATTTTGAGTCTATTTCCTGGTGGTATAAAACCATGTGGGGCCTTTTCTGAAGTCTAACCTAAAACCAGATCTTCATTATCTAAACGAATCCGTAACATATTATTGTTATTGTAAAGTTATTAAGAAATTAAACCTTTTTGGATCCTTTTTTTTTCTATCTAAAAGCCTCTTGAAATATCATCTCTTGAAATATCATCTAATGTAGGAGGAATGATATTAGAAATATGTTCTTTCCTTTTTTTCACAATTTCACAAATAGTGAAAGCCTGGATACAATTTGGATATCGAAAAGATTACCATATATAACACAAGATTTCTCCACCGATTCTTTCTAGTCGAGCCTCTCGGTCTGTCATTATACCCCGAGAAGTAGAAAGAATTACAATCCCCATACCACCTAAAATTCTCGGAATTTGTTGATAGTTAGAATAGATTCGTAGACCAGGGCGACTGATGCGTTTTAAATTTAGACTAGTTCTACACGGTCCTTTCCTATTTCTTCTATGGCGTAGGGTTAAAGCTAAAAAAAAATTTTTGCCTTCCTGATGTTTCCTCACATTTTCAATAAAACCTTCTCGTAAAAGTATTTTAATAATGTTTTCGGTGATGTTAGTAGATGCTATTCGAAGGGTTCCTTTTCTATCCATGTCCGCATTTCGTATAGAGGTTATTATGTCAGCAATAGTGTCCCTACTCATGATAAACTAAAATTTTTGTTGCCTCATAATTTTGATATAATCAACATACTTTGTTTTCATTTTTTTTTTTTCTTTTTATGAATTAATTATTTTATTTTTATTAATTTTTATTAAATATTGATTTTTATTAAAGGTATATGCGTGAAACACAATTTACTAATTAATAATTAATTTTAATTTAATTGATTTCATTCAAATATTATAAATCATGGTTTCTATCTCATCTTATATT